AGATGCAGCAAGCCATGACATAAGCCCCTTAGCTTCTGTTGAATGAATTCCTTACCCTTCCATGCTCTTACCTGGAAACAGGGCTTGAAGAGCTTTCTTTCAAGCTTAATGGAGTAAGCTATGTCTCCCGTCCTTATCTTGGGACTGGCTAGCACTCCTTCCTTAAAAGCTGCTGTTCAATCCGCTTCTCTTTGTCTCTTTCTCTTCGTTCTCTTATATCCTGTTTTGGCTAAGACGGGTGAAAACTCAAAAATGTTATCGCACTCCTTGCTGCCTGAAACCGGCTTTCCATAGTAGCTTTAGAGTGCGAAGAAAGTAGGTTCATAATGAGAAAGGGATTTGCTCAGTTTCCATTGCGGGCGGGTCTACTGCTCTTACCGCCGATGCTGCGCCCTTAGCCAAAGGGAGGTGGTAATAAACCTTCCGCTCAACAGCTATTTTGATTTCCGAAAAAGACTTTCTTATGAAAGAAAGAACTTCGAAACGATCATGCCAAAGGGAACAAATAAAGGCATCACACAAGGAATCGGACAACCTCCCTCTTAATTAACACTTTTTTTTAGGTTTCAAATTCATCGCGGCCACCCCCTTCTGTCTGAATTTACCTACCCGATCCTACTAGGCTGACTAGCGCATTGCTCTTAGATTCGTAGCTTTCCCTCTAGTCTAGCTCATAGCCAACTCTCATCCCCGGTTTACCCGCTCATAGTTCTTGCTCTATCCGCGCACTTCTTTCATCCGAGGGCTTAAAAAGCGCCTTAGGGAGGAGTGGATTAACATTCCGACGCTTGAGGGACTGATTTAGGAGTCATTTCTTTCCATTGATCGGATAGGCGAGAGTTTCGCTCTTCTTTATTTTATGGAAGAGAGCGGCTTTCGGTTCCTGTTATTGGTATCGACCTACTTCGTTTAGTGCCGGATGGATTTCAGCAAATTGGTATGAGCATTTTGAAGCTATTTCATCTGGTTTTGGGGATTATTTAAGGGAAAGCAGCTTCTCCAAGGTGCCTGTTTGAAGCAAATGGCTACTTCTCAACTAACTGGAAAAGTACCCTCACAGGTCAAGGGGCTTTTGATTAAGAGAGAGAGGGGCAGGAAAGACGGTAGAATATCCAAACCCGAATCAAAGACAGGCACTCGACTCTATATACAAGAAAATAGTGAACTAAGGGGATCACAACGTCGAAGGGGGCCAATCGAGGAGACTGGAGGAGCTGGATGCAGCGATTCGGAAGTAGCGAATCGTCTTCTTTGCAGTTTTTCAGGGGAGTGGCTATCAAGCCCAAAATTCCTTTATTCGGCTATTCAGAAAATTTTGTATAGAAAGTTGACTTCTTTCTTCATTCAAGTAAGATAGTTGATCGAGAAAGGTCCTCTTCCACTGAGAAACTAAGGAGCGAAAGCGATGTGCTCCGATGAAAGCCTTGCGGGTCTAACGCGGCCCTTTACTCAATGAATAGGAAATATGACCACACACAATAAGAATCCCCGCGATCTGGGGCATGAAGCAGTTGGCTCTCCATGGGAATTCTCCATAGCATGACTAGTTAAAGCAATCAAATTGATTGAGACAAGCAACCGGGTTCCCCATGACGAATCAATTGTGTCGGGCGAAAGAAAAGGCCGGGGCAGGAATGCGGTAGGCAGTGGTCCTATTCATAGGTTGACTAAGATAATAGAAAGTCTACGGTTAGGTTAAACAATATCCAACAAAGACTGTAATTACATACATACATAACATAGTCATAGCGGAAACTATCAAAACGAGTAAGCTAGGTTGCCTATGCCAAAAGCCTGTCTGCTCCTAACAAGTCTCAAGATAGAAGTGACTTTCTAATAGTATGGCTGGAATCAGGTTCTCCTATGCTAATGGAGGGCTGGCTTTACGCCTTTTTTTAGTTATCTCAAGAAGTTACCGTCAAAGAGAGAGCCATGGCTGCTCACACATTGTTAGAGCGGGAAGGGTTTATCTTCATTTCGCGTTGCATGAACCTTTCTATGGGTTGTTTGGCTATTAGATTCGCACAGACAGGCAGCAAAGAAAGGGCTTCTAGCCTACTAGTTAAGTAACAGCAGTTGTGGTTTCTTAGAATCATCCTCAGAGGGAGCCCATTACAGCACCGGGATACAGAACATAAAGGCAAATCATTGTAAAGTCTTATCGTCAGGTTTGAGACTAAGATTCGAGCATTTAATCGACAGAATTTGCATTTAAAGCCAAGATGGTGTAAGTGATTCATAACTAATCTTCCCTTCGTCGCTGTAAGTGGAATGCCCTAAAACTCTTCCTGAAATAGGGACTCGAAATCTAATACAGCCGTTAGGAGAGATCCCGGCAGAAGATGATGCCAACTTTGGCATTCAAATTCACTAGTATTCTTCGCAACAAGTCTTATTCCTATTGCTTCTAGCCCCATTACATACCTTTGATAGCCATTTCAAATCTATCTATCTATTTGAGAACAAATCCTATGACCACATTCTCCTTTGAGTTCCGATCTGACATTCATTCAGAAAGCGAAGAACTTACTTATGAATCTATATATGTATAGTTAGAAATCTCGGATTTGATTTGAACCAACGCTCATCAACGGATCACGACGTGAACTGTCAACCGATCTACCACCGAGCTACCGAGTTTACGAGGTGAAGGTATGAAATCGCTCGACTGAAAGGAGAGGAGCTAAGAAAAGAAGCTAACTCGAATGAAGAATCTTTCCGAGGAGTGACCCCAAGTAGAAGTTAGAGAAGGAATTGATCCTTTCCTGAAGGATATAGGACTTAGGACACAAACTAAATGATCGAACTGATGAATCTCAGTCTAGGTGGAGTTTACCAGCACATAGGTAGTCTAAGTTCCTAAAAAAGGGAGTCTCTGACTTCCACTTAGCTATTCTCTGAGCTTGCTTTCCAGTCTATCTTCAAAAGTAGAGAAGGTTTAGCGGTCAATAAGAAACTCCTCAATCAACATGAATGAGACTTTTCATGGAAGTCTTAGTTGGACTCTACACCTTACTTTCCTTACGTCGATCTAGATGATAACAAGGCCTTTCTTCCTCATGAAGAAGGAGTAGAGACCTAGCTTTCATCTGTCTGTTAAAATGTGATGCTATACCTTTTGTCCTTGAGAAGATATGGGTATAGCGGGAAAGAGTTTGACGATCTAGTTACATATCACATAAGATTGGTACTCCCGATATTGTCTTGGGAATTTTCAGTATATATAGTAGCGTACTGGACTCCATCTACATAAGTAGAAGCATTCAAGAATCACTTGACAGTTCTTATTTCCATTTTCCGACTCTCATCTTGTTAACTGACTTAACCGCAATACTTATACAAAGACAGGACAAGTTGAAAGAGCTTCGGTAGTGTAACTTTCTGTCTCGCGTAAGAAAGAGAGTTTAGAGTGCCATACAAAGAACCTTAGATAAGGGGATTCCTCCCATTGACTGAAGTGAAGAGTCAACCTTCCACACAAGGCAATCTTCTGATAGAGGGGAAGAGGCGGAGCACAACCGATTCTGTGGCACAAGATGCGCTGGTATTGCAAAGGCAGGAATGAGTTCACAACGTTCGAATAAGCTACTCGACCGACTAAAGCTAAAAGGAGAAAGGGAGATGACTCTAGTTGTTGAGTACCCGGAGGAAGGTACCAGATCGACTTCTAGTTGTAGCGGATCTTACTTACATCGGTTCTAGCGCTTTCTCTTGATTCTATTTTTGAAAGATCTTTCCTTGCTCTGAGGAATGCCCGGTTTAACCAGAATCATCTCGTTAGCTTTTAGAGTCATCCCGGGATCTTTGGCTTATGCCATGTGCTCCAAACTTGAACTCCACTTCCTTTTTTCACCAACATCCGCTTCTCACTCAAGAAACTGGTGAAAGTCCTTTCCCTTTGCTGCAGCTTTCACAGTCCCACTCCTCCTCAGACCAGACTGGGCTGCATTGCCGTACCTTCATACCTTCGCCCCGATGTCCTGTCTTAAGGTTCCCCCGAGCTACTTTATTAAAGCAGACTTTTGCTCATCGTCTGCGTCTTTAGTCGAAAGCTATTTCTTTTATGATTCCTTCTGTCACTTCTTGAAGACTTTATTTTTCATTCTTTTCTTAGCCCCTCTCGCTTTGCTCGAGCGATTCCATACCTCTCCTATAAGAGAAGGAGGTTTCTTCACCCCTACGGAAGTAGGCCCTTCTTCAAGAGTGCCCTATTCCCTTTCCTGACAAAAGTCACTATAGAAAAGAACTATTCATCATAGATCGGAGAGCTCATTTGATATATCACGAATGCAGTGATCAAGCATCAGGCGGAATGTATTGCTACCCCTTCCTCCCTCCACCATTCTATAAGCAAATGCTTGCGGGTAGGATTTCTCTCCAGAACCATCTTTTTATGCAATTCGAGGAGAAGCGAGGGCTGCCTATCCTCTAGTTCACCTGGCTTACAACGGTCTGTTTGCTAGGTTTTAGACGAGGGCTAAGGGCGAGTCATCCCTCTTAGCAGCTCTTTCCTAATTAATCAGCTTTTGTGCTCTCCGCGGAAAGACTTTGAAGAATTCCACCAACTACTGATCTCATGAAAGGGAATACAGTTAAACAAGACTTTCTTTCTCTTGCACCACGCCGGAACGTATGGACACTGCCTAAAGTTTAGTAAGAAGGAATCGGGGTGGCTAGCTTTCCTGCTTCTGTGCTTGTTATTAAGAAGATAGAAAAGATATAGCTATCTCTCGTAGGCTACTCTTTAGAGCGTTTCACTCGTTTAAGGAAGACTCATACAGCCTAAGACAACAGGGTTTACGAACAGGGGTTATTCCCATATGGATGTGAGTTTTATTCCGCTAGTCTGTCCGCGTGAAGTCTTTCTTTTTTGCCTATGCCTTTTCCCTAAGCATGCATATCAGGCTGACATAGGTGTCAATTCAAGAAAATTTCTTAAGTAAAGAAAAAAGTGTTTTCTTTCGCTTAAAGCTGAATGAAGATCCTGTCGAAAGTCTTTT